TAATAAAATGGCCGAGCTCTAGGCGCTAAACTGTAAATTTAGAAACAAGATTCTTCTTTTTTATTAGGTTTTATAGTAATAATTTAAAACGTCAAATTGCAAATTTGAAAATGTGTTAACACTAAAACTTAAGACCTAAAAGAAATTCTTTTTTTTACAACTTTGAAGGATGTTAGTTTTATTAACTTAAAGTCTTAACATATTATATACAATGAAGGAATTAACAATCCTAGAAAATTCATAACTATTATACCATTTATAACAACTTCACCTTCATAATCCTTTAAAATCCAACTACTGAAAGGAAATATTAAAATTAAAAAAGAGATTCTTAACCGAATATAAAAATAAAGAGTTACTAACCTGCATATTAAAAGTACTATTAAAGGATAGAAATAATTATTTGTAATTATTTCCTGAATAATAAACCATTTAGGAATAAAACCAAAAAATGGAGGTAACCCTCCTAAAGAAAATAAACTTATTATAGATATAATCTTAGGAATTAAAGGAAATCTTCTATTAATTAAATGAGAAAAATGATAAGCTTGCTGTAAATAAAAATTTACAATAACCAAAAAAGAAAGTAAACAATAAATTCTAAAATATAGCAACCAACAATATTCCCTTAAAATTATAGCAAAAAATATTCACGATATGTGATTAATTGAAGAAAATGCTATAATTTTCCGAAGATATAACTGATTCAGACCACCTGTAGCACCAACTACAGCTGATACTACAGCTGTAGTGAAAATCATAGTTAACCTCCACTTATCATACACTAAATATGATAATAAGATCATAGGCCCTACTTTCTGAAAAGTTATTAAAATTAAAACCTGAATTCAATTTAAACCCTCTATTACCTGGGGGAGCCAAAAATGAAAAGGTGCCGCCCCTAACTTTAATATTAAAGATAATGAAAAAACTATTTTTAAATTTACTATTATTAAAATAAATAAAGCCGAAAAAATGATTATAATAGAAGCTAAAACTTGTACAAGAAAGTACTTTAAAATACTTTCTGATCTATACCGATTTCTTCTAGAAGAAATCAGAGGAATAAAGGATAGTAAATTTAATTCCAATCCTACTCAAGCTCCAAACCAAGAATCCGAAGAAACACATAACACTAAACCTAAAAGTAAAGTAAAAAAAAAGAGTATTCTAAAAGGAGAAACCACTGGAAAGAGAGAAGTTTGATCCTCATTCACGGGGTATGAACCCATTAGCTTTATTTAGCTTATCTTTCATTAATATGAGTAAACTTTACATAATTAGTCCTATCAAGGCTACCCTTTTATCAGGCATCATATTTTTATTTACAGGCTTTACACCACTTTTGTAGCTTCAACACAATATTCTAATTTGAATTATATAAATTAAATCAAAACTAATATAATAATAGCAATAATTACTCATAAAAAAAATCTTTTCATATAAACTTTAATTATTCTACCCTGGGTTATCTCTAAGTAATTAGCTCCTTTTATAATTGAATAAAAGCCACCTTGACCTCCAAAATATTCAGATCAACCTTTATCCCCAACTTTATCATAACTTTCCCTTAACTCCAATACATAATAATTTAATTTTACCCTAGATAAAAAAGGTATAAATCACATAGACCCTATAAATCTTCTAGAAAAATATAAACCTAACCTATATAATTTTCCATTTAACCTTATAATATTTAAAATATAACCAACAAAAGAACCAATTATTAATAAAATTAATACTAAACCTTTCATAAAATCACTTAAACAAATTATATAATATTCAGGAAATATTACTCAAGATAACCTTGCTCCACTTAAAATTGACCTTAATCTTAATATTAATATGGGATTAGTTATAATAAAATCATTATCACCAATATTTATAATATTACCTGTATGGCTTATTCCAGTAAGACTATAAAAAATCAAACGAAAAGTATAACTCACCGTTAGCCCCGTAGCTAAGATATATATAATAAAACTAATAAAATTAAGATGACTTATAAAAGCCACCTCTAAAATTAAATCTTTAGAATAAAATCCAGCTATAAAAGGTATTCCACACAAGGACAAGTTTGATAAATTCATACAAGCTCCAGTTAAAGGTATCCTATTAACTAAACCTCCTATTATACGGATATCTTGGTAATCACTTAATCTATGAATAATAACACCTGCACATAAAAATAATAAAGCCTTAAATAAAGCATGTGTCAACAGATGAAAAAAAGCGAGATCAGGAAATCCCAAAGACAAAATTCTTAATATAACTCCTAATTGACTTAATGTTGATAATGCAATAATTTTTTTCAAATCATATTCAAAATTAGCCCCTAACCCTGCTATAAATATAGTCGAACAAGAAATAATCAATAAAAAAGACTGAACTAAAGATCCTTCAAAAACAGGCCTAAATCGAATAAGTAAATAAACTCCAGCAGTCACTAAAGTAGATGAATGAACTAATGCAGAGACAGGAGTAGGTGCCGCTATGGCTGCTGGTAGCCAAGCAGAAAAAGGAATTTGAGCCCTTTTTGTTATAGCTGCTACAACAACTAATATTTTTATTAAAATTATATCTTCACTAGTGTATAACCTTCAAACTAAAAAATTTCAACCTCCTATTGAAAAAAATAGAGCAATACTTAAAAGAATAGCAACATCCCCAACTCGATTTGATAAAATAGTTAATATCCCCGCATTAGCAGATTTTTCATTTTGATAATAAATTACTAACACATAAGAAATTAACCCCAACCCATCTCAGCCTAATAGAATCCTAATTAGATTAGGCCTCACAATTAAAGCATTTATTGAAATAACAAAAGCAAGAACCAAATATATAAATCGATTATAATGTTTATCCCCCTTTATATATTCCCCCCTATAGAATATTACTATAGAAGAAATAAATAAAATAAACCTTAAAAATATAAAACTTAACCAATCAAACACTAAAGTTACCACAATTGAAGAAGAATTTAAAGAATATAACTCTCACTCAATTACATACCTTATTAAACCCTGCAATCTTACTAAAGATATACCCAAACAAAATAAAGAACCTCTACTTAAAAAAATTAACCTTACTAAATGTATAGAGAATTTTCACGTCATTATTTAAAATAAATTCTTATAACTTTGACACCACAGATCAATATTTTCATTAAACTATTTAAATTAAATAATTGGTAATACTAAACTCCTCTTTAAGATCATAAAATTCAAAGGAATTCAATGAAGACTCAATACATAGTATTCTCTCAATTTTCCAGAACAACATGCATACAATGACCTAAAAAATGAACCATGTTGTCTAATTGAATACAGATACAAAGTATAAGCAGCTCTAAAAAAAGATAAACCAATCAAACCAATTATACTAACTTGTCTTCACCTCATAACACTAATAATTAAATTAATTTCCCCTAATAAATTTAATGTAGGAGGAGCCGCCATATTCCTAATCCTTAATAAAAATCACCATAAACCTAAAGAAGGCATTAAATTTAATAAACCCTTATTTACCAGTAAGCTACGACTTCCTAATCGCTCATAAATAATATTAGATAAACAAAATAAGCCAGATGAACATAACCCATGACCCACCATAATAATTACAGCTCCATTTATTCCTCACCACCTAAATACAACGAGCCCCCTTAAAACTAACCTCATATGAGCTACTGAAGAATAGGCAATTAAAGATTTTATATCTACCTGCCGCAGACAAAGAATCCTTACAAAAACTCCACCTAGCACACTAACACCTACTCAAATTCAACAAAATACCTTATTTTCTTCAATAAACACTCTAAGTACACGAATTAAACCATACCCCCCCAACTTTAATAAAACCCCAGCTAAAATTATAGAACCTGCAACAGGTGCCTCAACATGAGCCTTTGGCAATCATAAATGAAATAAATATATAGGTAACTTAACAACAAATGCTAATACAGTAAAAAAGTACCATAAACCACTAATCATCCTAATCTCCCCTATACCCACTTTAACTAAGCCTAAAGTTAACCTCCCTCCTATTGTGTATAATCTAATCAAAGATACTAATAAAGGCAGAGAAGCAAATAATGTATAAAATAATATATAGATACCAGCCTGAGTACGCTCAGGCTGGTATCCCCAGCCTAAAATTAAAATTAAAGTAGGAATTAAAGAACTTTCAAACCTTAAATAAAATATTAAATAATCTGTTGAACAAAAAGTTATCAACAAAGCAAATAATAAAACTAAATTTATTAATAAAAATAAACTACTAAACTTATTTGTTTTCTTAACCATCTGTCTCCTATAAATAACAAGTATAATAATTCAAACCCTGAGCATTACCAGAATAATACTTAGGTAATCTGTCCCTAACTGAGTTCCTAAATTAAATATATAAAAATCATGACCCAACCTTACAAACACAAGAAAACATATTAAAATTAATGCTAACTGAACAGTACTTCAATTACTAACCAAACACATTACTATTATATTTATTAGTAAAAACTTTATCATTATACTACATTAAACCTCCCAAAATAATCATTGCCATGTGAACAAACAATTGAAATTAATAAAGATAAACCAAGAGCTCCCTCACAAACCCCTAAAGTTAAGAAAAATAACACAAAATATATCTCAATCCCAACTCTTATAATATACAAAACTATAACCCAAAATACTCTTAATATTACAAACTCTAATCTTAACAACGTATTTAATAAATGTTTCCGATTGGAAATAAATGATCAACCTCCACAAAATATTATAATCAAAGAACAAACATAAACTAAATTTAAAGCATTCATTAGTTTTAATAGTTTTAATAGTTTAAAAAAAACTTTGGTCTTGTAAATCAAAATTGAATTATTTTCTTAAAACTTTAAAATTAATTTTAAAATTCTTATCTTTTTTATTCCAATCACCCTTTTTATTTCGATTTTATTTACCCGGCTAATTCACCCTTTATCAATAGGACTAACGCTATTTGCTCAAACACTTATTATCTGTATTTCATCCGGCTTTTCTAATAGCTCATTTTGATTTTCATACATTCTTTTCTTAATTTTCCTAGGAGGTATACTAGTTTTATTTATTTATGTTGCTTCTCTTGCTTCTAATGAAATTTTTGAATCTTCACTTTACACTATAGTTATCTTGACACTTATTATAGGCGCTATTTGTTTAGCATCCTTTCTAGTAGATCCTTTATTAACCTCTTCTAAATATAATATTAGAAACTCTTCCATTATATTCCCATATAAATTTGAAAACAGACCTCTATTAACTAGAACTATTTATAACTCATCCTCAATAGCCTTTACCTTATTTATCATTGTGTATCTCCTATTAACCTTATTTGCAGTAGTTAAAATTATTAACGTTCATTCGAGCCCCCTTCGAACAAATAATTAATGTTCAAACCTTTACGAAAAACCCACCCTTTATTTAAAATTATTAACGGAGCATTAATTGATATACCGATCCCTAGAAATATTTCAATCTTATGAAACTTTGGCTCCCTTTTAGGATTATGTTTAATTATTCAAATCTTAACAGGATTATTTTTATCTATACATTACACCCCTAATATTGAAATAGCTTTTTCAAGAACTATTCATATTTGTCGTGACGTTAACTATGGATGGCTTCTTCGCACTATTCACGCCAATAGTGCGTCTTTTTTCTTTATCTGTCTTTACTCCCATATCGGACGAGGTATTTATTATAGTTCATACACCTATTTTCATACTTGAATAATTGGAGTACTAATCTTCTTTTTAACTATAGCTTCAGCTTTTCTAGGATACGTCCTCCCATGAGGGCAAATATCCTTTTGAGGAGCAACAGTTATTACCAACCTTTTCTCTGCAATTCCTTTCCTAGGAACAGACTTAGTCCAATGAATTTGAGGAGGATTTGCTGTAGATAACGCCACCTTAACTCGATTTTTCTCATTTCATTTCCTATTTCCCTTTATTATTGCCGCTTTAACAGTAGTCCACATTCTTTTTCTTCATGAAACAGGAGGTAATAACCCCTTAGGTATTTCTTCATCCATAGACAAAGTACCTTTCCACCCTTACTTCAATTTTAAAGACATCTTAGGATTTGCTATTCTTTTATGAGCTTTACTCATATTAACTTTATTGAATCCTTATCTTTTAAGAGACCCAGATAATTTTATCCCTGCAAATCCCCTTGTTACACCTGTTCATATTCAACCTGAATGATATTTTCTTTTTGCTTACGCTATTCTACGATCAATTCCTAATAAATTAGGAGGAGTTATCGCCCTAGCAGCCTCCATTGCTATCTTAATAATCTTACCTTTTACCCACAATTCTGTATTCCGAAGAAGAACATTTTACCCTATTAATCAAATTACTTTCTGATATTTAGTATCAGTAGTAGTACTTTTAACTTGAATCGGAGCTCGTCCTGTAGAAACTCCCTATATTTTAACAGGCCAAATTTTATCCACTTTATATTTTATATATTATACTATCAACCCTATTTTAACAACATTATGGGATAAATGATTAAATTTAAAGTTTAGTTTATAAAAACAAATGTTTTGAAAACATTAATAGGAGATTTCCTCCAACTTTTATTATCGAAGAAAAACAATATCTTTAATATCCAAAATTAAAATTTTATTCTCTTTAAACTATTCTTCGGTTATATTAATTAACTAAAAATCAAGAATAAACCCTTATTTTTATTCCCATACATCAAATTAAAAAATTTAAAGAAATAGGCAGAAACCTTTTTCAAGCTAAATGTATTAATTTATCATAACGGAACCGAGGTAAAGTACCCCGGACCCAGACAAAAATAAATCCAATCCCTACTACCTTTATATAAAAAATAACACTTAATAAATCTGGCCCTAAAAAGAATAACCTAAAAATTATTCTTATGAATAAAATCCTAGAATACTCCGCTATGAAAATTAAAGCAAAGCCACCTCTTCTATACTCAGTATTAAACCCTGAGACTAACTCAGATTCACCTTCAGACAAATCAAACGGCGTTCGATTAGTCTCAGCTAACCTTGAAGCAAATCAAACCATCCTTAAAGGAATAGTTAATCATAAAAACCAAATCTCCTCTTGATAAACAATAAACCCCCTAAAATTAAAACTCTCAATTAAAAAAATAAAAGATAATAAAATTAAAGCTAACCTTACTTCATATGAAATAGTTTGAGCTACTGAACGAAGTCTTCCTAACAGAGAATACTTACAATTTGAAGCTCACCCTGCCATCATTATAGGATAGACCCCTGCACTTAAGCAACACATAAAAAATAAAACACCTAAACTTATATTAAAGAGACCTCTTCTATAAGGCAAAATCCTTCATATAATTAACGAAATAAATAAACTTATCACAGGAGCTATATAATAAGGTAAAAAATTTGATATTTTAAGACTTATATTCTCCTTACAAAAAAGTTTAACAGCATCTGAGAAAGGTTGTAAAATACCTAAAAAACCTAATTTATTAGGTCCCTTACGAATTTGAATATAACCCAAAATTTTACGCTCCAACAAAGTAACAAATGCCACCCCTAACAACACACAAATAATTAAAATTAAATAATTAACAACTATAATTAACATAACCCCACCATGATTAAGCATTTTTATTATTTATAGACTCTCTATATTATTAGATCCTAAATCTAACGCATATTCTGCCAAAATAATATAAAAATTTTTCAATTACTCAATCCTTTCGTACTAAAATAATTTAATTTATCCTAAAAGATAGAAACCAACCTGGCTCACACCGGTCTGAACTCAAATCATGTAAAATTTTAAAGGTCGAACAGACCTTCTTTTATAGTCTCTACTCTATAAAGAACCTTTAATTCAACATCGAGGTCGCAAACTTTCTTGTCGATAAGAACTCTCAAAGAAAATTACGCTGTTATCCCTAAAGTAACTTAATCTTTAATCCCTTTCAGGATCAATAAATCAAATATTATTGTAAAAATAAAAGACAGTTATCATTTCTTGTATCCTTGTCACCCCAACAAAACATTTTAAAATAGTAACCTTAAAATAAAATTAATTTCTACCTTAAAATATAAAGTTTTATAGGGTCTTATCGTCCCAATAGATCATTAAAGCCTTTTCACTTTAAAGTTAAATTCAATATCTTAATTTAAGACAGATTATTTCTTGTCCAACCATTCATTCTAGCCTTCAATTAAAAAACTAATGATTATGCTACCTTTGCACGGTCATAATACCGCGGCCTTTTAGTTCTCCAATGGGCAGGTCAGACTTTATAAACCTCTCATATAGACATGTTTTTGTTAAACAGGCAGAAATAATTTTTGCCGAATTCCTTGAAAAAATCTAAATCCCTGTAAACACCTTCTATTAATTTAAATTAATCCCTTACCTCACTATATACTAATATACTCATTATAACTACTCCAATTATATTTCTAAATAATTTTTAATAAACAATTAAAAAATAAATAAATATTATTATTTTTGATTTCAATTATAACACCTTATAAACCTAGCTAATTTTAAGCTTAGTTAAATCCCTTTAAAATACTTTTTATAATACTAAATAATAAAGAGCTTACCCCCCTTATCCTCACTATTTTTATAAATTATATAAAAATACTAATTTAAATTTACTTCTTAAAAAACTAGATATCAAAAAACCCGATTAATATCTCACTCCTAAAATAAAATTACAAATTTTTCTGCCACAAAAACTTATTTTTTAATTTAACTATTTTTCTTTCGAGACCCGTAATAGAAATGCATAAATTTAAATATCTATTATACACAAGATACGTAATTTTAATACTACTTTTTTATTATTAACTCTTAAATTATTTCAAGTTTCCTCTACAGTAATATTCACTAAGTCTTTAATATTATTCAATTCAATTTACTATATTTAATAAAATCTTTTTCTTATTAATACAAATTAACAACTATCTCATAATCAAAATATATCGAATTACACGACAACCCTTCTCGGTGTAAATGAGACGCTTATTTTCAGCTTTACCTTGATAATTCTAGAAACACTTTCCAGTACCTCTACTATGTTACGACTTATTTCACCTTAAATGAAAGCGACGGGCGATATGTACATAATTTAGAGCTTTTATCAGAAAATCTCACTACTTCTCTCCTTACAATTAAATCCTCCTTCATAAATATATTTAAACACTTAATCCATATTAAATAAATTTTATTGTAACCCATGTTTACTTACCCATAAGCTGCACCTTGATCTAATATACTCAATAATATGATTTCAATAATATTTTCTCATAAATTATCTTATAATGACGGTATACAAACTGACTCACTAAGGCAAGTAAAATAATGCGTGTTGTATCGTTTATAAAACAGGTTCCTCTAACTAGACTAAAATACCGCCAAATTTTTTAAATTTAAAGAATATAACTTCTAATATTCTAGTGCTTAATAATTAAATTTAAGTGTACTAGGGTATCTAATCCTAATCCATACCTTAATTTTTCAAGCTTCATTATTTTAACTTCTAAATAAACTTTTATATTTTATAACCTAATTTCACTCTTTATAAACATAAACCTTTATCTAACATCAATTTATTAACTTTCACTAATACACTTCATTTAATTCCCAAGTATAACCGCGACTGCTGGCACAAGATTTTATCAAACTTAATATAATTTACTAACTCAAGAATTACCCTATTGTTAATATTAAATATTGCACACCTCCGTTCTACTTTTAGTAAAATATTACCACTAAAATTTGCATACATTAAATAATTATAAAACAAAGTTCCAAAGCGAAAACCAAACTTTATAAAGCTATGCTCACCCGGATTCAATCACCTTATTACTAAACAATTCCACAAAAATTTAAGAAATTATTAATAGAAACCAAATAGAGGTATTCCACTGTTAATGGAAAAATTGAAATCATTTCCTATTAAGGAAATTTACTGGTTAAGAAAAAGCTTCTAACTTATTTCTTGAGCGGTTAAATTCCGTTCAAATTTCATATTATATATATATATAAGTGTTTAATAGCACAAGAAGTTTTGATCTTCTAAGAATTGGTGAAACTCCATTATGTATAATATACTTCTATCAACCCTTTAAATAGTACATTAAATGTGTGTATATATACATTTAATGTATATATAAAATTATTCATTATAATATAGAAATAATTGCATACAATATTATATACTATCAAATCTATAAACTAAATTATAACTTAAATTAATTTACACTAATTATACAGATTATTGGAGAGAGAAGAAGGAAGAAATCTTATTTAATATTCTTCAAAATATAAAGAGAACTAGATCGGAAGGTTAAATAGAATCTCATGAGAAAAATACTGAGAGATTCAAGAATCTCTCAATATTTTTCTATTATAAAAGTAAATCTATATGAATAGATCTTATAATATAAAATCGTGTTGTTCTATAATTTATTTATTTTTATTATTTAAGTAAAGTAATATATAAAGGTGAAAGCTCTCGCTCCCCCCTCCAAAATAAAAAATTTTATTTTTTCGTGCCTCTCGAAAGAGAGGTTTCGCTCCCCCTTTTATTAAGAAATTTCTTGATTAACACTATTTTATAAACGTTAGTTTCATCTTATTCTCCCAGTAAATTTATTTATTAAACCATTAGTAAGATAATTCTCATTTATAGAATATATCATTGATTTATCTAAAATGTGTATATATTATATATTTAGAAATAAATATATCGGGCTACCTCTTTCATTTCCTTAAGATTCTAGCGTCTAAGAACTTCTATATCTTATTTTTATTTATCAGTATATCAATATTATAAAGAACAGCTTTATTTTATATATCTTAAAGCATATAGAGAGAACTAACGGGAGCTTAGATGCTGGGGCTTAGTTCAAGAAAAAAATACTTTGAAAAAAGTATTCTCTTCTGACGAAGAATACTTTTTTCAATATTTTTTCCTATTGTTAGCCTTGAAACTAATATAGAGAGAAGTTTGATATAAGATCGCGTTCTATTTATACTAAGTTTAATTTTTGTCATGTACATAAGGTAATATATAAAGGTGAAAGCTCTCGCTCCCCCCTCCAAAATAAAAAATTTTATTTTTTCGTGCCTCCTTCATATATAAGATTTAATCTTTACAATTTTAAGAAATTTCATTATAACCTCTCCTCATTTTTTCTCGTCGCCCCCTCCGAAAAAAGGGGGGCGACATTTTTAGAAGTAACCTTCAACTTTACAGTGAAAATGTAATATGTTAACACCTTAAAAACAAATTAGAGGTATACACCATTTTTTAGGCCGAAACTAAACGCAATCCTTCGCTTTCTAATTAAAATTAGTCTTCCGACACCTTATGAATGCAAATCATAAATCATAATTGACTATAATTCTACTCTATTCATTCTAGAGCCCCCTTTCTCCACTCATAATATAAACCAATAAGTAAAATTAATAAAAACCTCAGACCTGTGCACAGTCAAGTAAAAATATTAGTTAATATTAAAATATAAGCCAAAGGTATTAAAAGAGTAATCTCCACATCAAAAATTAAAAAAATTACAGCCACTAAAAAAAATCGAAGAGAAAATGGTAGCCGCGCGCTCCCTTTAGGGTCAAACCCACATTCAAAAGGAGATCTTTTCTCACGATCAATTACCATCTTTTTAGATATTAATGAAGCCATTAATATCACCAATATTCTCACTACTAAAGTAAATAAAATCCTTGTTATTAAAATATAAATTAATTTTTCTAGAGTCTAGACCTTTTGGTTGGAAGCCAAATATACACTTATACTAAAAAATTAGCCACCTCATCAATAAATAAAAACATAAAGGAATAATCATACTACATCCACAAAGTGCCAATATCATGCAGCAGCCTCAAACCCAAAATGATGATAAGAAGAAAAATGACATTTATAAAGCCGAAATAAACATACAGAAAGAAATGAAGACCCAATAATAACATGTAACCCATGAAAACCAGTAGCTACAAAAAAAGTTGAACCATAGATAGAGTCAGCAATAGAAAAAGATGCCTCAATATATTCAAAAGCCTGTAAACCCGTGAAATATAAACCTAGCATTACAGTTAACATTAAACTTTGTAAAGCTTCTTTATGGTTGGAATTTAAAATTGCATGATGAGACCATGTTACTGTTGCCCCAGAAGACAACAAAATAGTAGTATTTAATAAAGGAACTCCAAAGGGATTAAATGGTTCGATGCCCTTAGGAGGTCAGTACCTCCCTACCTCTACTACCGGAGATAATCTTCTATGAAAAAAAGCTCAAAAAAAAGAGAAAAAAAAGAGTACCTCCGACAAAATAAACAAAATTATTCCTCATCGTAACCCCTTTATTACAGCCCCGGTATGCAACCCTTGGTAAGTACCTTCTCGAACTACATCTCGCCATCATTGAATTATAGTTAAAATTACAGCTACAAACCTTAAATATAATAAATCTGCCCTAAATTGATGGAATCACTTGATTAACCCAGTAGTTAACATTATAGCCCTAATTGAACCAGTTAAAGGTCAAGGCCTTATATCAACTAAATGATAAGTATGATGACTATGTCTTGACATTAATTTACTTCTCTAGCATATAAAATCCTTAGAATAGCAAACACATAAGATTGAATAACTGCAACAGCAGATTCTAATATCAATAAGAGTACCTGCAAAATAACGAGAATCCAAAGAATTCTAAAAGGTATAACAGGACCTATTCCCCCTAAAAGTCTTAATAATAAGTGCCCCGCAATTATATTAGCTGCTAATCGAACTGCTAGTGTCCCAGGTCGAATAATATTTCTAATCCTTTCAATCAAAACCATAAAAGGTATTAGTGCACCTGGAGTACCTTGGGGTACTAAATGAGCAAATATATCTTGTGTATGATTTAGTCACCCAAAAATTATAAAAGATAACCATAAAGGAAAAGCTAATGATAATGTTATTACTAAGTGGCTTGAGCTAGTAAAAACATAAGGCAAAAGCCCTAAAGAATTATTAAACACAATCAACGTTAATAAAGAGATAAATAATACATTTAAACCCAAATTATTACTACCTAAAATTACTTTAAATTCCCCATATAACATCTTTGTAAACTTAAGCCATATTATGACTCAACGTGAAGGAGAAACTCAATATATAAATGGTAAAAATAATAAACCTAAAAAAGTGGAAATTCAATTGAGGGGGAGCGAAACAATTCTTGATGAAGGATCAAAAATTCTAAATAATCTAGCTATCATTTTCAAAGTTTTTCGAATTTCTGAGCCCTATCTCTGACTAAGCCTGATTTACAATAAATCACTAAAAAATATTGAACTACTAATACCAAAATTAAACTTAACAAAAACATTACATATAAATTTATCCAAAAAAGAGGTGATATCTGAGGCATATAAAAATATTTACTCAAATTACTTAAGTCTGACAAACTTATATTATTATAATATTAACTAATTTTTATCCCATTTGAAGTAAACTACTATTTTAAGCTTAAAAGACTTACACTTGCATTTAAGTTACCAAATGAAGATTTTAAACAAGAAGAAACCCAATCCAAGAAACTATTAACACTCACCCTCTCTACTACAATAGGCATAAATCTATGATTCGCCCCACAGATTTCTGAACATTGTCCAAAAAACAAACCAGGCCGATTAATAAAAAATCTAATTTGATTTAATCGACCAGGAATTGCATCAGCTTTTATTCCTAAAGCAGGAACTGTTCAAGAATGAATAACATCAGCCGCTCTTACAAGCATTCGTACTTGTGAATTTATGGGTAACACTACCCGATTATCTACATCTAATAATCGAAACCCTGACTCAGGAAGATCTATTGTTCTAATTATATAAGAATCAAACTCCAACTCTAAAAAATCAGAATACTCGTACCTCCAATATCACTGGTGGCCGATAGTCTTCAAAGTAATTCTAGGATTATTAATTTCATCTAACAAATATAAAAGACGTAAAGAAGGAAAAGCAATAAAAATTAAAATAATAGCAGGAAGAATAGTCCAAATAATTTCAACCTCCTGGCTCTCTAATAAATACCGATTAACCAAAAAATTAAAAAATAAATAAAATATAATATATCCTACAAACGTCACAATTAAAATCAGCACTACTATACTATGGTCATGAAAAAAAATTAGCTGTTCTATTAAAGGAGAAGCACTATCTTGGAAGCCTAAATAACCTCATCTTGCCACTTCTAAAAGAAGAAATCTTCCTTGTAGGAGCTTAAATCCTATACATCTATCTGCCATTTTAGAATTAATTAGAAATTAAAGGAATCTCAGCATAAGTATGATCAGCAGGTGGAAAAGAATGCTGTCACTCTATTGAAGTAGGTATAAAAAGAGAGCTAAAACTTTTTCGTCCCATAATAAAAGCTTCTCAAACAATAATTACAAATCCTAAGACAGCCACTAAAGAAATAATTGAACCAATTGATGACAAAACATTTCATGCTCTATAAGCATCTGGATAATCTGAATAACGCCGAGGCATCCCATTAAGCCCTAAAAAATGTTGTGGGAAAAATGTAATATTAACCCCAGCAAACATTGTAAAAAAATGAATTTTTAATCACTTCTGATTTAATGATAAACCTGTAAATAAAGAGAATCAATGAACAATCCCAGCAAAAATTCCAAACACAGCTCCCATAGATAACACATAATGGAAATGAGCTACTACATAATAAGTGTCATGTAAAATAATATCAATAGAAGAATTAGCCAACACTACTCCTGTTAAGCCCCCCACTGTAAATAAAAAAATAAAACCTAGTACTCACAATAAAGAAGGACTATAGTTTACTTGAGTTCCTTGTAAAGTTCCCAATCAACTAAAAATTTTAATTCCAGTAGGTACTGCAATAATCATTGTAGCAGAAGTAAAATAAGCCCGAGTATCTACATCTATCCCTACTGTAAATATATGATGAGCTCAAACAACAAACCCCAAAATACCAATAGCAATTATTGCATAAATTATCCCTAATGTGCCAAAAGCCTCTTTTTTACCAGACTCTTGAACTACAATATGAGAAACTATTCCAAACGCAGGTAAAATCAAAATATACACTTCAGGGTGACCGAAAAATCAAAATAAATGTTGATAAAGAATAGGATCACCACCTCCTGCAGGATCAAAAAAAGAAGTATTTAAGTTTCGATCAGTTAATAACATAGTAATAGCCCCAGCTAAAACAGGTAAAGATAACAATAATAATACAGTAGTAATAAACACCGATCAGACAAATAATGGTATTCGATCCATAGTTATTCCTGTAGCCCGTATATTAATAGCCGTTGTTATAAAATTAACTGAACCAAGAATAGAAGAAACCCCTGCTAAATGCAACGAAAAAATACCCAAATCTACTGATGCCCCTGCATGAGCAATTGCAGAAGCGAGAGGAGGATACACTGTTCACCCTGTCCCGACTCCTCTTTCTACTACCCCTCTAGTTAATAATAAAGTCAAAGAAAAAGGAAGTAATCAAAACCTTATATTATTTATACGAGGAAAAGCCATATCAGGTGCCCCTAACATTAAAGGAATTAACCAATTACCAAATCCTCCAATTATAATAGGCATTACTATAAAAAAAATTATTACAAAAGCATGAGCTGTAACTACCACATTATAAATCTGATCATCTCCAATTAAACTTCCCGGCTGACCTAACTCTACTCGAATAATTATTCTTAATGAAGTTCCTACTATACCAGCTCAAATACCAAAAATAAAATATAATGTTCCAATATCTTTATGATTTGTAGAAAAAAATCATCGTTGCGT